GATTAAATTATAAGAAATTTTTGAAATCAAAAATGAATATTTGTGAACAATGTGGATATCATTTGAAAATGAGTAGTTCGGATAGAATTGAACTTTTGATCGATCCCGGTACTTGGGATCCTATGGATGAAGACATGGTCTCTCTGGATCCCATTGAATTTCATTCGGAGGAGGAGCCTTATAAAGATCGTATTGATTCTTATCAAAGAAAGACAGGATTAACCGAGGCTGTTCAAACAGGCATAGGCCAACTAAACGGCATTCCCATAGCAATTGGGGTTATGGATTTTCAGTTTATGGGGGGTAGTATGGGATCCGTAGTCGGAGAGAAAATCACCCGTTTGATTGAACACGCTGCCAATCAAAATTTACCTCTTATTATAGTGTGTGCTTCTGGGGGGGCGCGCATGCAGGAAGGAAGTTTGAGCTTGATGCAAATGGCTAAAATATCGTCTGCTTTATATGATTATCAATTAAATAAAAAATTATTTTATGTATCAATCCTTACATCTCCGACAACTGGTGGAGTGACAGCTAGTTTTGGTATGTTGGGGGATATCATTATTGCCGAACCCAATGCCTACATTGCATTTGCAGGTAAAAGAGTAATTGAGCAAACATTGAATAAAACAGTACCCGAAGGTTCACAAGCAGCTGAATACTTATTCCAGAAGGGTTTATTCGACCTAATTGTACCACGTAATCTTTTAAAAAGCGTTCTGAGTGAGTTATTTAAGCTCCACGCCTTTTCTCCTTTGAATCAAAAGTCAAGCAAAATCAAGTAGAGCACTAAGTTCAATTATTTTTTTTGTGTTTGTAGCAAAAAGTAGTTAGTTTATCGGAATCAAAGTAAATAAGATAATAATAGACTTTTCTTTGGTGATAGAAGATCGAATTGTAGAAAGAATCAAAACTAAAGTTGAGGATAACTCTTTTTTTGACCTATATTCCTGATTACGAATCAAGAAGCCTTTATCACCAAGAGTGAGTTCTTCCTTTCGTGAAATTAGGAAAATAAAACGAATTTGTTCTTGTCTTAGGTATATAATTTGAAATTTAAATATAGATAATAGAGTTTTGTATCTTTCTCTATCTCCCGAAAAACCATTTTAGCTCAAAATTCATGTTGGGTCGGATTCGAACGAATCTTTCGATAATCGGTAAAAAACTCTTTATCTATTTTTAGAAAATTAGAAGACAAGAACAAAAGACAAAGAAATGAAGAAAAATAATAAAGTTTATTATCATACATATCTTTCTCATGTAGGAGATGAATAAGTCCATTTATTTAGTTCTACAGTTCTACATTCTTTGCACTTATTCTTATTATACGTACTCAGTTAGATTTAGATATATAGATACTTAGATCTATACTAAGAATTTTTAATTCTTCAAATTCTATTAATAATAAATATTATCTAATTAGAATTCAAATTCTTAATTTAATTATAATTATTACAAGATATCTTTATTTATATAATAACATAATAACAGATACAAATAGTAAATCGAGGTACCCCTTCTATGACAAATTTGAACCTTCCATCTATTTTTGTGCCGTTAGTAGGCCTAGTCTTTCCGGCAATTGCAATGGCTTCTTTATTTCTTCATGTTCAAAAAAACAAGATTGTTTAGATCCGCCGGGACCCAATCTCATCCATTTTTTTTTTGAAAACGTGGACTTGTATCATAACACGGATATCTATTTATTGGAATATAGTATAACATGTGATTTCCACCGAACATAAAGGAAAAAACTCTTATGCCCGCAGAAACATGATATATGGATATATCAATTCTAGCAATTTTCAAATAGATCAGGATCTCTGGATGGCTGAAATGTAGTCGGTGAATCTATATGTATATCGATATGTATAGTGGGATCGTATTAAATAAAGAGTATGTTATTATTTTAGATTTAACCAATTTGATGAATTACTCCTAAAGGTTGACATCAAACTAGTGCTAGTTCACCTCAAACTAGTGCTAGTTGATGAGAGTTACTTCGGAAACAAAAAAGTAAAGTCAAATTTCTCTGGGGTATTATCTCAATTCCAATAAAATGCAATCGAGTAAAGTATGACTTGGCGATCAGACGATATATGGATAGAACTTATAACGGGGTCTCGAAAAATAAGTAATTTCTGCTGGGCCTTTATCCTTTTTTTAGGTTCATTAGGCTTCTTATTAGTTGGAACTTCCAGTTATCTTGGTAGAAATTTGCTATCTTTTTTTCCGCCTCAGCAAATCATTTTTTTTCCACAAGGAATCGTGATGTCTTTCTACGGAATTGCGGGTCTCTTTATTAGCTCTTATTTGTGGTGCACAATTTCCTGGAATGTAGGTAGTGGTTATGATCGATTCGATAGAAAGGAAGGAGTAGTCTGTATTTTTCGTTGGGGATTTCCGGGAAAAAATCGTCGCATATTCCTCCGATTCCTTATAAAAGATATTCAGTCCGTTAGAATAGAAGTTAAAGAGGGTATTTATGCTCGTCGTG